ATGCGCATTATTTTAATAATGTAAATAAGTGCAAAATAGCCCCAAATAAGCTGCTCGAGGTTTCCCTGTTTCCGGGGGGTTTTCAGGAGTGTTAGTGATCTCAGGAGTTTTAGGGGGGTAGGGGGGTTTTACGCGCAAAAACCTCTATTTGTTAGAGATGTCAGGGGGGATCAATCATTACTTATGCACCTGATATCCATTTATGTGGTTCTTTATAGAAAGACTTTTCACCACTCATACCAAGTACCTGCGCCCAAAGAGATGTACCACCTTGTTTTTTACAGCTACGTGCACTGTGAGATGTCAGTGAAAAGGAAAAAAAAAAAGAGAACCCCCTACCCGCTGGAAGGAACGCCCGGCATGCTGGGTCTCTCGGGGATGTACTCCACCATTAACTTATGCAAGCGTCGATGAAAGTGTGAGGAATAATATCAATCAATGGCCCTGAAATAGGAACCAAATGCCAGGAATAATTCACTGTGTGAAACCCCCACGAATACTTGTCCCTCACCCTCAATAACCGTTAACCTTAAGATATAGTCGGTTGGTCGGTTCTTATTGGGTTGGGTGTTGATATTTATGAGGGATGGTGCCTCAAGGTCTGATATCACTAGAGAGTTATTAGTGGAGTGCTTACAACTGCGCCGGTCTTTAATTCATGATATGTTAGATAAATCCTTACTTGCTTTATGTAACCCTAAGTATATATGGTGTTATATGAGGGCTTAAAACCTAGATATGTTGATAATACATATATGTCCTTGAATGCTATTGAATATGGTTAATATAAGTGTATGGTGATAATGCATACATGGTATAAGAAATTGCCCTCAAGGACAAAGAATAGTTAAATTTAGAATTCTAGCTTTGGGAGCTAGGGGTAGGAGTTAGAATCTCCTTTCTTTGAGCAGTAGGGAGGATTTTAACCTCCGGCGTCCGGTTTACAAGACCGGTGCTCTGACGCTGAGCTACTAATGCAGGATCATTCCAGGGCTTTGTTTTCAACTCAGCCTGCTAGGGGAGTGAAGACTAGGAAGAGAAGGAAGTATAGGAGTGATGCGATTTGTCCAATAATGATATAGGGGTCTTCGACGGGCATTCCTCCAATTCAGGTGAGAATGGCGACGTTGGCAATAAGGGTTCAGAAGAGAAGCTGGGTGAAGGGGCGGAAAGTGAGGCCTCGTTGCTTTGAGGTGTGAAGAATGGGTACGACTATAAGGATAATGATTGAAGCAAACAAGGCTAAGACTCCTCCTAGCTTGTTGGGAATTGATCGTAGAATAGCGTAGGCAAATAGGAAGTACCATTCGGGTTTGATGTGTGGAGGTGTAACTAGGGGGTTGGCGGGGGTAAAGTTGTCTGGGTCGCCTAGCAGATTTGGTGCGAAGAGGGCTAATGAGGTGAGTGCGATGAGGAGGGCTACAAATCCCAGCAGGTCTTTGTACGAGAAGTAGGGGTGGAATGAGATTTTATCTGCGTCTGAGTTCAGTCCGAGGGGGTTATTTGATCCTGTTTCGTGGAGAAAAATAAGGTGGATGAGGGTAGCCCCTGCAATAACAAAAGGGAAAAGGAAGTGGAAGGCAAAGAAGCGGGTGAGGGTGGCGTTATCTACGGAGAAGCCGCCTCAGATTCATTGGACAAGGTCATTTCCGATGTAGGGGATGGCGGAGAATAGGTTGGTAATTACGGTGGCGCCTCAAAAGGACATTTGTCCTCAGGGCAGAACGTATCCTACGAATGCAGTTGCTATCACTAATAGCAGAAGGACGACTCCAATGTTTCAGGTTTCTTTGTAGAGGTAGGAGCCGTAGTAAAGACCTCGACCGATGTGTAGATAGAGGCAGACGAAAAAGAAAGAGGCGCCGTTGGCATGTAGGTTACGAATGAGCCATCCGTAGTTTACATCTCGGCAGATATGGGCGACAGATGAGAAGGCGGTGGCGATATCAGAGGTGTAATGTATAGCCAGGAAGAGGCCTGTAAGGATTTGGGCAATTAAACAGAGGCCGAGGAGGGAGCCAAAGTTTCATCAGACGGAGATGTTGGAGGGGGCGGGGAGATCCACTAGTGCATCATTAGCAATTTTTAGTAGGGGGTGAGTTTTTCGGAGGCTTGCCATTAGGTGTTCCTGTAGTTAAATTATAACGATGGTTTTTCAAGTCATTAGTCCTGGTTAAAGTCCTGGTGGGAATTATGACCTATATTATGTCTTTATTTTTATTAGGGTTAGTTTTGGGTTTAGTCGCGGTTGCTTCTAATCCATCTCCGTATTTTGCTGCCTTAGGGTTGGTAGTGGTAGCGGGGATGGGTTGTGGAGTGTTAGTTGGGCACGGGGGCCCTTTTTTATCTTTAGTCTTGTTTTTAATCTATCTGGGTGGTATACTGGTTGTGTTCGCGTATTCAGCAGCTTTGGCTGCCGAACCTTTCCCAGAGACTTGAGGGAGTCGGCCAGTTGTGGCGTATATAGTTATATATGTGGTAGGGCTATGTTTTGTCTCGAGTGTATTTTGAGGCGGGTGGTATGAATCTTCTTGGGTATCGGCTGATGAGCTTGGGGGATTTTCTATGTTTCGGGGGGATGTGGGGGGTGTAGCTCTAATATACTCGTGAGGGGGAAGCATGTTAGTAATCAGTGCTTGGGTATTGTTGTTGACGTTGTTTGTAGTGTTGGAGTTAACTCGAGGGCTAAGTCGGGGGGCCCTTCGTGCGGTTTAAATCAGGAAGAGGAGGGCTGTAAGGGCTAGTGTAAGGAGGAAGAGGGAGAGGTATGTTTTAATGAGGCCTTGTTGGGTGTTGCTTGTTGTGGTAATTATAGGAAGGGTGGTAGAGGCCGTGGCTTTAGGGCCGGTTTTTTCTAGTCATGTTTGGTCTACTATTTGGCTGGCAATTGCTTGACCTAATACGAGGGCGAGTTTTGGGGTGAGGCGGTGGACAAGGGCGGGAAAAAAGCCAAGCATATTTGAGAAGTAATGGGCTCCGAGGCCAGGTGTGATTTTATATTGCTTGTTTGTAAGGGATGCAAGTTCTAGGGCGATAAGGAGGCCTGTGACTGTGACAGCTAAGGCGGCTAGTTTAAGGAGGGGTGGTATTGTTATGACAGGGGTCTTAAGGGGAAGAATGCTTGAGGTAATTAAAAGGCCAGCAATGATACTGCCTCAGGCTAAACGTTTGATCGGGTTAATTACGGCTAGGCTGTTTTCATTAATAGGGGAGAGGGGGTTGAATCGGGGGTGTCCTATTGAGACAAAATAAATTACGCGGAGGCTGTAGACTGCTGTAAAGGAAGTAGCCAGGAGAGTTAGGGTTAGGGCTCAGGCGTTTAGGTGGGATGTGTTTAGGGCTTCAATGATTGCATCTTTAGAGAAGAAGCCGGCTAGGAAAGGTGTTCCGGTGAGGGCCAGGCTTCCAATTGTGAGACAGGAGGATGTAAAAGGGGCAAGATGGTGTATTCCCCCTATCTTTCGAATGTCTTGCTCATCATTCAGGCTGTGAATGATCGAGCCAGAGCAGAGGAATAGTATTGCTTTGAAGAAGGCGTGTGTGCAGATGTGGAGGAAGGCAAGTTGAGGCTGGTTTAGTCCAATTGTCACTATTATTAGTCCTAGCTGGCTGGATGTGGAGAAGGCCACGATTTTTTTGATGTCATTTTGAGTTAAGGCGCAGGTGGCTGTAAAGAGCGTGGTTAATGCTCCTAAGCATAGGCAGATAGTTGAGGCAGTTTGGTTAGATTCTAGTAGGGGGCTCATACGCACAAGGAGAAAAATCCCTGCTACTACTATTGTACTGGAATGTAGTAGGGCAGAGACCGGTGTGGGGCCCTCTATAGCAGAGGGAAGTCATGGATGAAGTCCAAATTGGGCTGATTTACCAGCAGCGGCGACAATCAGGCCCAGGAGGGGGAGGGTTACATCAAAGTCTTTGGCGGACACAAAAATATGTTGTATTTCTCATGAGTTAAGGGTAGTTGCTATTCAAGCCATGGCAAAAATTAAGCCAACATCCCCAATACGGTTGTAAATTACTGCTTGAAGGGCTGCAGTGTTAGCATCTGCTCGACCGCATCATCAGCCGATGAGTAAGAAGGACATAATGCCTACGCCTTCTCAGCCAATGAACAGTTGGAAGAGGTTGTTTGCTGTTACGAGAATTACTATGGCGATAAGGAACACTAGGAGGTATTTGAAGAATCGGTTTATGTCAGGGTCTGCGTGCATGTATCATGTCGCGAACTCTAGAATAGACCAGGTAACGTAAAGGGCAATAGGAGTAAAAATAACAGAGTAGAAGTCGAATTTGAAGCTAATGTTTACGTCAAAAGTCAGGGTATTTGTTCAAGTTCAAGAGGTAACGATGGTTTCTGCTCCTTCGTTGAAGAATAGGAATAGGGGAAGTAGGCTGACGAAGAAAGCCAGTTTGACTGATGTTTTAACGTGGGTGGCGGCTCAGCCGTCTTCCCGGGGGCGGGGGGTTAGGGTTGTGAGAACGGGAAACACTAGGAGTGTGAAGATGAATAGCAGGCTTGAGGTTATTATGAGGGAGGTGGGGTACATAGCTACTACTTGGATTTGCACCAAGAGTTTTTGGTTCCTAAGACCAACGGATGAGCTGTTATCCTTTAGAAGCAGGCCGAGTGAGCCCTGGGGTCCAACCAAGGTCGCGGAGATTAGCAGTCTTCGTTGCTGGCGAGCCTCTCTCGGTGGATAAGAGGGCTTTAACCTCTGTCTTTAGAATCACAATCTAATATTTTCATTAAACTATATCTACAGGCAACTCACCCTCAGATTAGCTCAGGCTTGATGATGAGAAGGATTAGAGGGAGGAGGTGAAGGGCTATAAGTAGGTGCTCACGGGTGTGGGAGGGGTTGAGGGCCAGGATGTGTGGAGGGAGGGGGCCACGTTGGGTCATGAGGAATATGTAAAGGGAGTAGCTGGCTGTAATAAGCATACCAGCCCCAGTGAGGGCAAGAGATCACCAGGACCAGTTGAATAAGGAGGTAACAATCATTAGTTCTCCCATGAGATTTGGTAGTGGGGGAAGGGCGAGGTTGGCGAGGCTGGCAATAAATCATCATGTTGTTATTAGGGGTAGGACTATTTGGAGGCCTCGTGCTAGAAGCATGGTTCGGCTGTGGGTTCGCTCGTAGTTGGTGTTTGCCAAGCAGAAGAGTGCAGAAGAAGTGAGGCCGTGTGCAATTATTAAAATAAGTGCGCCGGCAAAGCCTCAGGCGGTTTGAATAAGGATTCCGCCCACTACCAGCCCCATGTGGCTTACGGATGAGTAGGCGATGAGGGACTTTAGGTCTGTTTGGCGAAGGCAAATGGACCCTGTTATGACTACGCCTCATAGGGCAAGGACGATAAAGGGGTAGCTTAGTTCTTTGGTGAGGGGTTCCAGTATAACCACAATTCGTATTATCCCGTAGCCCCCCAGTTTAAGGAGCACTGCGGCAAGTACTATAGATCCGGCGACGGGGGCTTCAACATGTGCTTTTGGGAGTCAGAGGTGGGCTCCGTAGAGGGGCATTTTTACTAGGAAGGCGATGAGGCAGCCGGCTCATCATAGCTTGTCGCCGTAGGACGAGAGGGGGAGTGGGGAGGCATATTGGATAGTTAGTAGGGATAGGGTTCCGGTGCTATTTTGTAGCAGGAGTAGGGCTACAAGCAGGGGAAGAGAACCTGCGAGAGTATAAAATAAGAAGTAAATTCCTGCGTTTAGTCGTTCTGTTTGATTACCCCATCGTGTAATAATAATTAGGGTGGGGATTAGGGTAGCTTCAAATATTACGTAAAATATGATGATTTCGGTGGCTCCGAAGGCTATAATGAGGAAGATTTGGAGAGATGTCAGGAGTGTCAGGTACATTCGCTGGCGGTTTAAGGGTTCGAGAGCTGTGTGGTTTTGGCTCGCTAAAATTATGAGGGGAAGAAGCCAACAGGTGAGAACAAGGAGTGGCGTAGAGAGGGGGTCAGTAGCCATATAGGTATTTAAGGTCTGTCAGCCTGTCTCGGAGAGGTTTTTTAGTCAAGAGAGGCTAAAGGTTGCAATGATTAGGCTGTGTGCAAGGGTTGTAGGCCAGAGTCACTTGGCTGGGGCTAATCAGGCTGTGGGAATAAGCATAAGGGTTGGGATTAAAATTTTTAGCATTGTAAAAGGTTTAGGCTTTGGAGGCGATCAGTGCCGTGAGTGCGAGCAGTAGCTACGAGGAGGGCGAGGCCCGCGCTTGCTTCACAAGCTGAAAATGCCAGAAGTAGCATTGGGGCTGCGGAGAAGTTTGTTGAGTCTAGTTGCAGGGTCCAAAGGGAGAGGGCAATAAATAGAGAAAGTATTATTCCTTCAAGACAGAGGAGGGCCGAGAGGAGGTGGGTTCGGTGGAATGCCAGGCCTGACAGGCCTAATAAAAAGGCTGATGAGAAAGCAAAGTGAACGGGGGTCATTAAACAGTTATGGACTTTAACCACAAGCTTTTGAGCCGAAATCAAATGTTTTTTTTAAACTAACAGTCTATTCGGCTCATTCTAGGCCTCCTTGAGTTCACTCGTAGACTAGGCCGAGGGTGAGAAGGATAAGGACGGCGGTGGCTCACAGGAATGTGAGTAGGGGGGATGCCAGTTGGTCCCCTCAAGGCAGGGGAAGGAGAAGTGCAATTTCTAGGTCAAAAAGGAGGAATAAGATGGCGACGAGAAAAAATCGGAGAGAGAAGGGTAAGCGGGCAGATCCTAGGGGGTCAAAGCCACATTCGTAGGGGGAGAGCTTTTCATGGTCTGGTGTTATTTGTGGAAGTCAGAAAGAAACAATGGCCAGGATAACGGAAAGTAGGAGGGCAATTGTAATTACGGTTGTAACTAGGTTCATTATCTTTCCTTGGATTTTAACCAAGACCAGGTGATTGGAAGTCACTTATACTTTCTTTAGTACTAGAAAGATTAAGATCCTCATCAGTAGATGGAGATATAGAGGAAAAGTCAGACAACGTCTACGAAGTGTCAGTATCAGGCGGCTGCTTCGAATCCAAAGTGATGTTCAGATGTGAAATGGTACTGAATTTGTCGCAATAGGCAGACAGCTAAGAAAGTAGAGCCGATGATGACGTGAAGCCCGTGGAAGCCTGTTGCTACAAAAAAGGTAGAGCCGTATACCCCATCTGCGATTGTAAAGGGGGCCTCGTAGTACTCTAAGGCTTGTAGGAAGGTGAAATAGAAGCCAAGAAGAATAGTCAGGGTTAAGGATTGGATTGCCTGTTTTCGTTCCCCTTCCATGATGCTATGGTGGGCTCAGGTGACGGTCACACCTGATGCAAGAAGAACAGCGGTATTGAGGAGGGGCACTTCAAAGGGGTCAAGGGGGGTAACACCAGTAGGGGGTCAGCAGCCGCCTAGCTCGGGGGTGGGGGCAAGACTTGCGTGGTAGAAGGCCCAGAAGAAGCCTAGGAAGAAAAAGACCTCTGAAGTAATAAAAAGGATCATACCGTATCGGAGGCCTTTTTGTACAGGGGGTGTGTGATGGCCTTGAAATGTGCCTTCTCGGATGATGTCTCGTCATCATTGGTACATTGTTAGGAGGAGTAGGGCGGTTCCGAGTATTATAAGGGTTGTGGATCGAAAATGAAACCAGGTAGCAAGACCTGATGTTATAAGGAGAGCAGCAATTGCACCGGTAAGGGGCCAGGGGCTGGGGTCAACTATGTGGTAAGGGTGTGCTTGATGTGCCATTAGACGTTTTCTTGAAGGTAGAGGGTTAAAAGAAGGACGAAGACGTAGGCTTGAATCATTGCAACTGCCACCTCGAGGAGGGTAAGAAGTACTAGAACGGTGGATGTCAGAATTGCAACTGTTGGTATTAGGGGTAGGAGGACAAAGGCGGCTGTTGCGATTAGTTGAATGAGCAGGTGGCCTGCTGTTAAGTTGGCTGTGAGTCGAACCCCTAGTGCAAGGGGGCGGATAAATAAGCTAATTGTTTCGATGATAATCAGGACGGGAATCAGAGGGGCAGGGGTTCCTTCTGGCAGGAGATGGCCGAGAGTGTGAGTCAGTTGGTTTCGTACCCCGATAAGTACGGTTGCAAGTCAAAGAGGCACAGCAAGGCCTAGATTTAGGGATAGTTGTGTGGTAGGGGTAAAAGTGTAGGGGAGAAGTCCAAGTAGATTTAGGGTAATTAGGAAAATCATCAGAGAGGTTAGTAGAGCAGCTCATTTGTGTCCTCCGAGGTTCACGGGTAAGAGGAGTTGCTGGGTGAGGCGGTTGATAAATCAGCCTTGCAAGGTGAGGAAGCGGTTGTTTAGTCATCGGCTTGTTGGTGTGGGGTACAAGACTCAGGGGAGGGTTAGGGCGAGGGCTATTAAGGGGATTCCCAGGTATGTGGGGCTCATAAATTGGTCAAAGAAGCTTAGTGTCATGGTCAGGTTCAGGATTCTGTTGTAGGTTTTTCTGTGCTTTGGAGTGTTGGATCGTTTGGGAAAATGTGGGCTGTAATTTTAGGGGGAATAACGGTTAGAAAAATCAGCCAGGTGAAGACTAGAATGGCAAATCAAGGTGCGGGGTTGAGTTGAGGCATGTCGCTAAGGGTGGGCGGTAGCCACCAGTCTTTAGCTTAAAAGGCTAACGCTGGGTCCTGTTTAGCTTCTTAGCGAGGCGTCTTCAAGTATTCGGGACGATCAGTTTTCAAAGTGCTCTAGCGGGACGGCTTCAACAACGATAGGCATGAAGCTATGGTTAGCTCCACAGATTTCAGAGCATTGACCGTAGAATACTCCTGGTCGGGAAGCAATAAAGGCTGTTTGGTTTAGGCGGCCTGGGACTGCGTCTATTTTAACACCTAGGGCAGGGACGGCTCATGAGTGAAGGACATCGTCAGCAGAGACCAGGACTCGGATTGGGGATTCAACGGGAATTACTATTCGGTGATCTGCTTCTAAGAGTCGGAATTGGCCGGGGGTGAGGTCCTGGGTGGGGATCATATATGAGTCGAACCCAAGGTCTTCGTAGTCTGTGTACTCGTAGCTTCAGTACCACTGATGTCCGACGGCTTTAATAGTGAGGAGGGGGTTATTAATCTCGTCTATGAGATAGAGGATGCGAAGGGAGGGTAGGGCAATTAGGATGAGGATAACTGCCGGGAGGACGGTTCAGATAATCTCGATTTCTTGGGAATCAAGGATGTATTTATTGGTGAGTTTGGTGGAAACCATGGCCACAATAATGTAAATCACTAAGGTGCTAATTAAGAAGACAATTATTAAGGCGTGGTCGTGAAAATGAAGAAGTTCTTCTATTACAGGTGAAGCTGCATCTTGAAAACCTAGTTGTGACGGATGTGCCATTAAAAGGGGGGGGGCCAAGACACGCGGGGGTTTAACCCACGATTCTGCCTCGACAAGGCAGTGTAATGGACGGCTTTACTAGTGTCTTATAAAGAAAGTGACAGAGCGGTTATGTGGTTGGCTTGAAACCAACCTATGGGGGTTCAACTCCTCCCTTTCTGGTTAGTTTGCCTGAACTTGAACGAAGGCGGGCTCTTCGAATGTGTGGTAAGGGGGAGGGCAGCCGTGCAGTCACTCAACGTTTGTTGCTGCTAGTTCAACTGCTAGGACTTCACGTTTGGCGGCGAAGGCTTCTCAGATGATGAAGAGGAATATGATAACGGCAATCAGGGAGATTAGGGAACCGATTGAAGAGACTGTGTTTCAAAGGGTATAGGCGTCAGGGTAGTCGGAGTAGCGGCGAGGTATTCCTGCAAGGCCCAGGAAGTGCTGGGGGAAGAAGGTTAGGTTTACACCGATAAACATGACCCCAAAATGAATTTTTGTTCAAGTGCTGTGAAGAGTGTAGCCTGAAAATAGGGGGAACCAGTGAATAAAGCCGGCAACGATTGCAAAGACAGCTCCCATAGAGAGGACGTAGTGGAAGTGGGCTACTACGTAGTAGGTGTCGTGGAGAACGATGTCTAGAGAGGAGTTGGCTAGGACAATGCCTGTAAGACCACCTACTGTAAAAAGGAAGATGAAACCGATTGCTCAAAGGAGGGGGGTTTCTCATTTAATAGAGCCTCCGTGGAGGGTTGCAAGTCAACTGAAGACTTTTACACCTGTGGGGATAGCAATAATTATTGTGGCTGATGTGAAGTAGGCACGGGTGTCTACGTCCATCCCGACTGTAAACATGTGATGGGCCCATACGATGAAGCCCAGGAGACCAATAGCCATCATAGCTCATACTATACCCATATAGCCAAAGGGTTCTTTTTTCCCTGAATAGTAGGCAACAATATGGGAGATTATTCCGAACCCGGGGAGAATCAGAATATAGACCTCTGGGTGTCCGAAGAATCAGAAGAGGTGCTGGTATAGAATGGGGTCTCCTCCTCCGGCTGGGTCGAAGAAGGTGGTATTTAGGTTACGGTCTGTGAGAAGCATTGTAATGCCTGCGGCAAGGACAGGCAGGGACAGTAAAAGAAGGACGGCGGTGATTAGTACGGATCACACAAAGAGGGGAGTTTGGTACTGGGAGATTGCGGGAGGTTTTATGTTGATGATGGTTGTGATGAAATTAATTGCACCAAGAATTGAGGAGATGCCCGCTAGGTGGAGGGAGAAGATAGTAAGGTCCACAGAGGCCCCGGCATGAGCTAAATTGCCGGCCAGGGGAGGGTAGACAGTTCACCCTGTCCCAGCACCAGCTTCTACCCCCGAAGAGGCAAGGAGGAGTAGGAAGGATGGGGGGAGGAGTCAAAAACTCATGTTGTTTATTCGGGGGAAGGCTATGTCAGGGGCACCAATTATTAGGGGAATAAGTCAGTTTCCGAAGCCTCCAATCATGATTGGCATTACTATAAAGAAAATCATTACGAAGGCATGAGCCGTAACGATAACGTTGTAGATCTGGTCGTCCCCTAGAAGGGCGCCGGGCTGGCTTAGTTCTGCCCGGATGAGAAGGCTTAAAGCTGTGCCTACTATACCAGCTCAGGCACCAAATACTAGATAAAGGGTGCCAATGTCTTTGTGATTAGTCGAGAAAAATCAACGTGTGATGGCCACAGGTAGGATGGCTGAGGTTTAAGTGGTGGGTTGTAGCCCCATAGACAGAGGTTTGAGTCCTCTTCCTATCAAGCTCCGAGGTGTTTACATATCAGATTGCAAATCTGAAGTGGCAGGCTAGCGTCTGCCGGGGCTTTCCCCCGCCTTCGCGCCGCCTAACAGGCGGGGGAAAGGTAGGTGGATGCTCGCTGGTTTGAGCGTTTAGCTGTTAACTAAAAGTTTGTAGGATCGAGGCCTGCCCACCTAGAAAGGCTTTAGCTTAATTAAAGTGTCTGTTTTGCATGCAGGAGATGTGGGGTAATGTCCCGCAAGTCTTATCAGGGACTGGGAGATTTTCACTCTCGCTTAGGGCTTTGAAGGCCCTTGGTCTTATGCTAACCTAAGTCTCTTAGGGGGTTATAAGGGCTATTACTGAGGGGGTTAGAGGGAGTAGGGCAAGAGTTGCTATTGTTGAGATGGCGAGGGGAAAGGTAGTCTGAAGAGAGGCAAGGCGTCACGGGGTGGTGCCTGTTGTGACGTTAGGGGACATAGTGAGTGTTATTGCGTATGAGAGGCGGAGGTAAAAGTAGAGGCTGAGGAGGGCTGCTAGGGCAGCCAGTGTAGCGGTGGGGGCAAGGTCCTGTTTTGTGAGTTCTTGGAGAATAAGTCATTTTGGTATAAAACCTGTGAGTGGGGGGAGGCCGCCTAGGGAGAGTAAAATCAGGGGGGTGAGGGTGGTGAGTGCGGGGGCTTTTGCTCAAGATGTAGCAAGAGAATTAATGTTGGTTGAGGTATTTAGTTTAAACACAAGGAATGTTGAAAATGTCATTAGAAGATACGTAGAGAGTGTTAGGAGGGTCAGGGAAGGGGAGAATTGTAGGACGAGGATTATTCAGCCAAGGTGGGCAATTGAGGAGTAGGCAAGGATTTTACGAAGTTGGGTTTGGTTTAGGCCCCCTCAGCCTCCAATTAGGGTGGAGATGACGCCAAGTGCTACTAGTAATGTGGGGTTAGAAGGTTGGATCTGAACGAGGAGTGCGAAGGGTGCTAGTTTTTGTCAGGTGGATAAGATGAGGCCTGTGGTAAGGTCTAGGCCTTGAAGTACCTCAGGGAGTCATGCGTGGACAGGGGCTAGACCTAATTTAAGTGCAAGGGCTAGAGTAATAAGGGTCACGGGGAGGGGGTGAGATATTTGTTGAATGTCTCATTGTCCGGTTAGTCAGGCGTTGGTGGTGCTGGCAAATAATAGTATAGCAGCACCGGTTGCTTGAGTTAAGAAATATTTTGTAGTGGCTTCAACTGCCCGAGGGTGGTGGTGTTGGGCTATAAGGGGGAGGATAGCGAGGGTATTAATTTCGAGTCCTATTCAGGCAAGTAGCCAGTGGGAGCTTGCAAATGTAATTGTGGTTCCTAGGCCGAGACCAAATAGAAGGGTGGCTAAGATGTAGGGGTTCATTAGCAAAGGAAGGGGTTTAACCAACATGTTTGGGGTATGGGCCCAAAAGCTTAATTAGCTGACTTTACTAGGAAGTGGTGTAGTGGAAGCACTAAGAGTTTTGATCTCTTCAGGTAGGGTTCAAATCCCTTCTTTCTAAAGGAGGTGGGGGGACTTTAACCCCCATAATTCACTCTATCAAAGTGGCCCTTTACTTCAGGCACAGCTCCCGGGCTATAGTTGAGGTGGAAGGCCGGCAAAGGCGATGGGGAGTGCGAGGTGTCAGATAACTAGGGCCAGTGTTAGGGGAAGGAAGTTTTTTCAAATTAAGTGTATAAGTTGGTCGTATCGGAATCGAGGATAAGATGCTCGGACCCAGAGAAAGACTACGGACAAGAGGGCTGCCTTTGTTATCAGGTTAATTGCGGTGAGTTCTGGAAGTGTTGGGATGTGGGAAGCTCCTAGGAATAGGGTGGCGGAGAGTGTATTTATGAGGAGAATGTTGGCGTATTCGGCTAGAAAGAATAGTGCGAAGGGGCCGCCGGCGTATTCTACATTAAAGCCGGAGACTAGTTCAGATTCACCTTCAGTGAGGTCAAAGGGGGCTCGGTTTGTCTCTGCTAAGGTGGAAATGTACCACATTGCAGCTAGTGGTCAGGCTGGTATTACGAGTCATACGCTTTCTTGTGCAATATTGAATGTTTGTAGGGTAAAGCCCCCGGTGAAGATAATGATGCTTAAGAGAATTAGGCCTAAGCTAACTTCGTAGGAGATGGTTTGTGCCACGGCGCGTAGGGCCCCGATGAGGGCATATTTTGAATTGGAGGCTCAGCCTGAGCCTAAAATGGAGTAAACGGCTAGGCTGGAGAGGGCTAAGATAAATAGAATGCCTAGGTTGAGATCTAGAACAGGGTAAGGCATGGGTATGGGGGCCCATAGTGTGAGGGCAAGAGTGAGGGCTAACATTGGGGCGAGCAGGAATAGGACGGGAGAGGATGTGGAGGGGCGGACGGGTTCTTTAATAAAGAGTTTCACCCCGTCTGCGATAGGTTGCAGGAGTCCGTAGGGACCAACGATATTTGGGCCTTTCCGTAGTTGCATGTAGCCGAGGACTTTACGTTCGAGGAGGGTGAGGAAGGCAACAGCTAGGAGGACGGGCACGATAAAGGTGAGGGGGCTAATAATGTGAGTAATAAGGAGGGAAATCATAGTTAAGGAGAGGACTTGAACCTCTGTTGAAAGGGCTTAGGTCTTTTGCACTTGCCGGGCTCTGCCACCTTAACATGCCGTTTTCTTAGGCGGCAGGGCATGCCCAGTTGCCTATTTTAGTTGATTTCACTAGGTGGGGGTGAGGCGTGCCTAGAGCAGGGGCCTCTTCTTCTCGGTCCTTTCGTACTAGAAAAGAGCATGTCATAGATAGAAACTGACCTGGATTACTCCGGTCTGAACTCAGATCACGTAGGACTTTAATCGTTGAACAAACGAACCCTTAATAGCGGCTGCACCATTAGGATGTCCTGATCCAACATCGAGGTCGTAAACCCCCTTGTCGATATGGGCTCTAAAAGGGGATTGCGCTGTTATCCCTAGGGTAACTCGGTTCGTTGATCGGCATTGCCGGATCTTAGAGGTCAGAAGTTCTGTTGCCTAGAGCTGTAGCTCTTGGTTTTAGGAGAGGTATTCCCCTTCCACATGGGGGTTATTTAGTTCCCCGCGGTCGCCCCAACCAAAGACATTAGGGCAGGGCTCATTTGGTTCAATCTTTTATTGCAGGGTTTTTGACATGAGCTGCTTTAGTGTCTAAAGCTCCATAGGGTCTTCTCGTCTTATGGAAGTATCCCCGCTTCTGCACGGGGAGATCAATTTCATTGACTTAAAAGAGGAGACAGTTAAGCCCTCGTTATGCCATTCATACAGGTCTTCATTTAAAAGACAAGTGATTGCGCTACCTTCGCACGGTCAAAATACCGCGGCCGTTAAACTAATAGTCACAGGGCAGGCGGGACCTCTTATTTTTTATTTTTGCAAGAGGCGATGTTTTTGGTAAACAGGCGAGGCTTTAGTATGTTTGCCGAGTTCCTTCTCTTTCTCTTAGTCTTTCCCTAGGGGCACACCTGTGTGGGGGTAACGGTTAGTTTTTGTGGGGTTTTCTTGTTGTTTATTGTAAGGTTCAATTCCCTCTTTGTTTGGGGTCGTTAAGGGTCGGCGGGAGGTCCGTTCCGACTTACACGTGTGCGGGGAGAGAGCCGGGGCTCTCTTATTACTCATATTAGCATAGTCGCTTCCATGGGGGCATGGAACGGCCTGGTAAGTCTAGGGGAATAAGATTGAATGGTCAGGATAAGTGGGTAATGTTTATGTCCGAGCTTTAACGCTTTCTAAGGGGATGGCTGCTTTTAGGCCCACCCGAACATTTTACCTTTGGTTTGGTATGATCTTTATCCTCCTGAAAAAGTTGTGTCTTGTTTCAAAGGGGCTGTACCCCCTTTGACTAACTCTCTCGGTTTCTTGGTGGTATCAGGTGAGGGTAAGGTCTGAGGTGAAGAAAGAAGCCGGGAGGCTGAACTTCTATCCAATTTCCAGGCAACCAGCTATAACTAGGTTCGGTAGGTCTGTCACCTCTACTCAAAGCTCTTCCCACTCTTTTGCCACAGAGACGGGTTGGCCCTTTTAATTAGGCTGTCTTGGAGTAGCTCACCCAGTTTCGGGATGTCAAACTAAAATACGTTTTGCTTGGTCAACACTGGCTAAATCATGATGCAAAAGGTACGAGGGCTAGTCTCTGCTTTTTTAAACTTTACTGGGTTGTTTCATTTCTCTTTCAGCGTTCCCTTGCGGTACTTTCTCTATTGCTCCTTGGGTCCTTTTCTGTCGCCCATACTTGGGGGGAAAAATGGTTTGTTTGGTCAATATTCGTTTGTTTGGGGGTATTAATAGTGGGTTGTTGTTGTTGGTTGGGTGGGCTAGCTGTTAAGCATCAGGGCGGTCCGATTTGCACGGGCGACTTCTCAGTGTAAGGGAGATGCTTTTCTGGCTTAGCTACGCTCTGATTTTTCCAAGTGCACCTTCCGGTACACTTACCATGTTACGACTTGCCTCCCCTTTGCGATTTTAGGGCTTTAGTTAATTGATTTTTGAGCTTGGGGAGAGTGACGGGCGGTGTGTGCGCGCTTCAGGGCCAATTTCAGCGGAACGCTCTATTTTCTGCTTACTGCTAAATCCTCCTTCAGATGTCTTTTTCAGGGCATCGTCCGTATTCACTAATTTTAGGGAATGTAGCCCATTTCTTCCCTTTCCATACGCTACACCTCGACCTGACGTTTTGGGCTGTGCCAATTTTGCTTACTATAAGTCCTTCACAGGGTAAGCTGACGACGGCGGTATATAGGCGGGGAAAACAAGAAAAGGTGAGGTTGAACGGGGGTTATCGGTTCTAGAACAGGCTCCTCTAGGTGGATCTAAAGCACCGCCAAGTCCTTTGGGTTTCAAGCTGATGCTCGTAGTCCCCGGGCGGATAGTGGGTGTATAGTACTATCAATGTTTAGGGCTAGGCATAGTGGGGTATCTAATCCCAGTTTGTGCCGTAGCTCTCGTGGATTCAGGAAAGATAAAGCCACTTTCGTAGTTGGGCTTCTGGCCTTCGGGTACGTATAACTGCCTTGAAGGTGTTCGGCTTTAGTTTTAATCATTCTTTAACCACTCTTTACGCCGGTGACTGTCAACTTGGGCCTCTCGTATAACCGCGGTGGCTGGCACGAGTTTTACCGGCCCTGTTAGCTTTAACTAAGTCAAGTTTTCACTTATGGCTTAATGTCTATCACTGCTGAGTTCCCTTGAGGGTGTGGCTAAGCAAGGTGTCGTGGGCTAATAATGTGTGCCTGATACCGGCTCCTTGTCCCCGGGCGGGGGACTGTAGGGCATTCTCACAGGGGTGCGGATACTTGCATGTGTAAGTTTAGCTAAAGTTGATAGTAAAGTCAGGACCAAGCCTTTGTGCCGACGGAGCTTTCTAGGGCCCATCTTAACATCTTCAGTGTTATGCTTTAATTAAGCTACGTTAGC